TTATGATAATAGAAATTATGCTTTATGGAGTTGAGCATATTATTCTATTTTTTTTTTTTGAATTGCTTTATTCTGCAGGAGAAAATGCTAGTCACAATATATATTTCAACGAACTAAGTGAATGAGTCATTAAAGATATATAAAATATTTATTTTATATAAAAATTATATAAAAAAAGATATAGATAAAAAAGTAGACAAATAAGACGTATTATTTTATATAGAGTAGTGAGGAATTATGGGACAAAAAATACATCCGCTTGGTTTCAGACTTGGTACAACTCAAAATCATGATTCTATTTGGTTTGCACAACCAAGAAATTATTCCGAGAATCTAAAAGAAGATAAAATAATACGAGATTGTATCAAGAATTATATACAAAAAACGTCCGGTGTCGAGGGAATTGGACGAATAAAGATTAAAAAAAGAATCGATCGGATTCAAGTCATAATCTATATGGGACTTCCAACGTTATTAATGGAGGATAAGCCTCGAACAATCGAAGAATTACAGACTAATGTGCAAAAAAAACTTAATTGTGTGACCCGAAAAATTAACATTACAATTACAAGAATTCCAAATGCTTATAGCGACCCTAATATTCTTGCAGAATTTATAGCCGGACAATTAAAGAATAGAATTTCGTTTAGGAAAGCAATCAAAAAAGCTATTGAATTAGCTGAACAGGCAGGTACAAAAGGAGTTCAAGTACAAATTTCGGGACGTATCGACGGAAAAGAAATTGCACGTGTCGAATGGATTAGAGAAGGTAGGGTTCCTCTACAAACCATTCGAGCTAAAATTGATTATTGTTCCTATACAGTTCGAACTATTTATGGGGTATTAGGAATCAAAGTTTGGATATTTCTAAACAACGACTAATTTACTTTTCCTTATTTTTAGCGTTCCATCTTTTGATAAAAGAAAAAATGACGAATTCTTATTCCCAAAAAAGAAATGACAAATTTTATAAGATTGAATAAAAAAATTAATTAATCATTTTATAGTGAAGGAGTTGCTATGCTTAGTGTGTGACTCGTTGGTTTTTTTTAGAGTGGTTAAATTTCTACAAGAATTAGTAGAATTAATTACTAAAGAATTAATAACCTACTCATCGCTTACCATTATCTGGATATAAAGAACCGCGGAAAATAGAAAATCAAAATAAAGATCTATGTGGTGATATAATTATAGCAACTGAAATAAAAAAGAATCTGATTATTAGTTGTAAAGCAATAAGAATATACAGATAAATGAAGGGGTGAAAGAAAGATAGAAAAAAAGATATCAATGATATAGAATTCTACTATGTAAAGGTCTATGGGTCATTTCATAAAAGGTAATGTAATAAAGCATCAATATTCTAAATTCATCCATATATGGATGAATATATTCCTAGAATAGACAAATCAAGAGCTGCGAATCAATAAAACTGAGAAGGTTGATTCAACAAAAAAGAATAAAATAAATAAGAAAATTTTATGAAAATAAAATCTTATTAATATTAAAGAGGCTCCATTGTAGAATTTAGACCTAACCATAAATCGAAAAGCGATGGGAACGATGGAACCTGTGAATACCTAAGATTATATTAAATTTCATAATCTTACTGATTCATTAGATGGGATGGCGGACGGAACTAAGAATTCATTATTTTTTGAGGAGTTGTGGACTAACCCAACATTACATCTTAAATTTATAATGAAAGAGTAAATATTCGCCCGCGAAAATGTGGATTTTTTTGAATTTAGAAATTTTTGCCAATATGATAATAAAAAAAAAGACAAATATGGATTCCTTAGAACCTTATATCAAAACAACATTATCTAGTTAGATATGGATAGCAAAAATGGTCTCTAAGAATCCATATTTCGTTCTATATCAAAGCAAGATATACAAATTTCTAATAGATAAAATAAATTCTATGAAATGTCAAAAAATCCCGCGATTGTATTCTATTTTAAATTTAATTTAATATTTAATTAATATTGTAATTTAAAATTACATTTTTTTGGTTAAATATTTTTGAAATATTTTTGAATCGATTTATTCGCGAGGAGCCGTATGAGGTGAAAATCTCATGTACGGTTCTGTAATAGAGATGGAATTGAGAAATAACCATCAACTATAACCCCAAAAGAACCAGATTCCGTAAACAACATCGAGGAAGAATGAAAGGAAAAGCCTATCGAGGTAATAAAATTTCCTTCGGAAAATATGCTCTTCAGGCACTTGAGCCCGCTTGGATCACATCTAGACAAATAGAAGCAGGGCGACGGGCAATGTCACGAAATGTTCGCCGAGGTGGGCAAATATGGGTACGCATATTTCCAGACAAACCTGTTACAGTAAGACCTACCGAAACGCGTATGGGTTCGGGAAAAGGATCTCCCGAATATTGGGTAGCTGTCGTTAAACCCGGCAAAATACTTTATGAAATGGGAGGGGTCCCAGAAAATATAGCTAGAAAGGCTATTTCAATAGCGGCATCCAAAATGCCTATACGAACTCAATTCATTCTTTTAGAATAATCATTAGAACGAAATAGGTCTTTAGTATGAAAAAAATGGTAATTGTTGGTTTCTTTTTTTTTTTGAACACAGAATATTTTTTTTACTTCAACTTTTTGACTGAAAGATAGAAAAAAAGGATATGATTCAACCTCAAACCTATTTAAATGTAGCCGATAATAGCGGAGCCCGCGAATTGATGTGTATTCGAATCATAGGAGCTAGTAATCGACGGTATGCTTATATTGGTGACATTGTTGTTGCTGTAATCAAAAAAGCAGTACCAAATTCATCTTTAGAAAGATCTGAAGTGATCAGGGCTGTAATTGTACGTACTTGTAAAGAACTAAAACGTAGTAATGGTATAATAATAAAGTATGATGATAATGCGGCGGTTCTCATTGATAAAGAAGGAAATCCAAAAGGAACTCGAATTTTTTCCGCAATAGCCCGAGAATTGAGACAGTTAAATTTCACTAAAATAGTTTCATTAGCACCCGAGGTATTATAATACGAGATCGTGATATAGATATATTAATATTATTTAGGACTGGAATGAATAGGAAGGAAATAGATTTGAATATCTATTTGAATAGAAGTGAAATAGATTCATAAATATATTAGATCTCACATATATACCTTATATACTTGTGTAATGATTATTCTATAATTATGAATATTTATATTAAGATTATATCTTATAAATATGAAAAGTATACATATTGATAAGTTATTAGAAATAGTAAGTCATTATATTAATTAATAAATATTTTTAAAACGAAATAAGAATAATAATAAGAATAAGAATAATAATAATAGATCAAAAAAAAAAAGAAAAAGGAATGAAATCTATATATATTGAATTGAATATATATATAGATAGATTCAAAATAAAAATTCGAATTCAGAATTCTATTTGTATAAAGTATAAAAAAAATAGAATTCTGAATTCGATATAAGATTATCTATATAGTTTATAATAGGTGATTCATTCATTTTCTTTCTATCTTTTTTTAGTTTTAGAATATTCTATAATTATAGATTTACATTATACTGATTAGACTAATTAGAATAATATTTTCTATCTATATATATAGAGTATTATTATATTATCATATTCAATATTAGATATTTTATTGAATCAAAAAATAAAAAAACAAAAAACAGGAGCACGTTTATTATATCGAAAGTAAGGAGCAATAATCTATCGTGGGTAAAGATACTATCGCTGATATGCTAACCTTGATACGCAATGCTGACATGAATAGAAAAAGAACGGTTCAAATACCACTTACTAATATCACCGAAAACATTGTGAAAATACTTTTACGAGAGGGTTTTGTTGAAAACGTTAGAAAACATCGAGAAAGCAACAAAAACTTTTTAGTTTTAACTCTACGGTATAGAAGAAATAGGAAAGAATCGTATAAAACTTTTTTAAATTTAAAAAGGATCAGTACACCCGGTCTACGAATCTATTCTAACTATCAACAAATTCCGAGAGTTTTAGGAGGAATGGGGATTGTAATTCTTTCTACTTCTAGGGGTATAATGACAGATCGAGAGGCTCGATTAGAAAGAATCGGTGGCGAAGTTTTATGTTATATATGGTAATGGTCAATTTGCCGATATCCGATTTCTATGAAAAATTATATACATTATTGGAAATGGAGTAGAGAAAAAATGGATTTCTACTATCTACTCCTGATACCTTAGTGAATGTGTGAAGAAGATTTAACTAGAATAGAAATAAAAATTCATGAAGATTAAATTACTGAATAACTTCTGAGGGTATGTTCCGGGTTGCTTTAGAGAAATAGAATTTAAATAAGATTCTAGGCTATGTTTACAAAAAAATTGGACGTACTTAATGTATACGACCGGTAAAGGAGAAAAAGGAAGTTAATTTAATTTTTTAACTTTAACATGTTTTTTAGGAGGCACAATTATAAGTTAAAAATGTAAGGAAAACCTATTTTCTTCCAATATATAGATTTGGCATTAAATTTTAGTTAAGGAGTTAAATTAAAAATATGAAAGTAGGAGCCTCTGTTCGTAAAATTTGTGAAAAATGTCGATTGATCCGCAGGCGAGGTCGAATTATAGTAATTTGTTCCAACCCAAAACATAAACAAAGACAAGGATAATATTTTAACAAAAAAGGGCTTTCTATTAAAAAGAAAGTACCAAATGTACAAATAAAAAATCTTATTAATATTCCATTTTCTTAAATAGTAAACAAAAAAATCTAAAAATTTAGATTCTATATTAGAATTTAGTTGATAGTTATAAGTATTCTAATTATTGCTTGATTTCAAAAATTGTATTCTATATTAATCGAATTATAGAATACAATATAATAACTAGTTAGACAATAGTAAAGAATTCTTTTTTGATAGGAAATGGATATATCCATATATTTCAGACTTATATTTTAAAAAATAAAAAAAATGGCAAAATCTATACCAAAAATTGGTTCACGTAAAAATG